CAATTCGATCTATGACTTGGACAAATTATTCACTGACAGAAAAAAAAATGAAAGATCTTTCTGCTAGAAGAAAGATAATCATAAATCAAATAGAAAAAATTACAAAAGAAAAGGAAAAAAAAATGAGAACCCCGGAAATAAATATTAGTCCTAACAAAAACAAAATAAGTTATAATGCTAAAAAATTAAAATCATCAAAAAATATTTCGCAGATAGTAAAAAGAAGAAATGTTCGATTAGCGCGTAAATTCCATTTTTTTATAAAAATTTTGATTGAAAAGATATACATAGATATCTTTTTAGGTATCATTAATATTCCAAGGATCAATGCACAGCTTTTTCTTAAATCAACAAAAAAAATTATTACTAAATACATTTACAATAATGAAGAAAATCAGAAAAAAATTGATAAAACAAATCAAAATACAATTCACTTTATTTCGATTATAAAAAAGTCACGTAATAGTAATAATAGTAATGTTGTTGTTATTAATAAAAATTCAAAGATTTTTTGTGACATATCCTCCTTGTCACAAGCTTATGTATTTTACAAATTATCACAAATCAAAATTATTAACTTATATAAGTTAAAATCTATCTTTGAATATCATAGCCTTTTTCTGAAGAATGAAATAAAGGATTTTTTTATAGCCCAAGGGCTATTTAATTCCGAATTAAAAAATAAAAATTTTAGAAATTCTGTAATGAATCAATGGAAAAATTGGTTAAGGAGTCATTATCAATATAAATACGATCTATCTCAGATTAGATGGTCTAGATTAACACCACAAAAATGGCGAAATATAATCAATCAACATCAACACCATATGGTTCAAAATAAAAAATTAAACAAATGGAATTTATATGAAAAAGACCGATTAATTCATTACAAAAAAAAAAATGATTTTGAGACAGATTCATTACCAAATCAAAAAGATAATTTTAAAAAACACTATAAATATAATCTTTTATCATATAAATCTATTAATTATGAAAATAAGAAGGACTCATATATTTATGGATCACCATTACAAGTAAATAATAAACAAGAGATTTCTTATAATTACAACACAAAAAAAAGCAAATTATTTGACATGTTGGAAGATATTTCTATCAATAATTATCTAGCGGAAGATGATATTATTGATATGGAGAAAAGCGCGGATAGAAAATATTTTGATTGGAGAATTATCAATTTTTGTCTTAGAAAGAAGGTTGATATTGAGTCCTGGATCGATACCGGAAGCAAAGATAAAAAAAATACTAAGACTAGGACTAATAAGTATCAAATAATTGATAAAATTGATAAGAAAAATCTTTTTTTTCTTACAATTCACCAAGATCAAGAAGTTAATTCATCCAATCAAAAAGGTTTTTTTTTTGATTGGATGGGAATGAATGAAGAAATAAAAAATTGTCTTATATCCAATTTTGAACTTTGGTTCTTTCGAAAATTTGTGATACTTTACAACACATATAAGATAAAACCATGGGCGATACCCATCCAATTTCTTCTTTTCAATTTTCATAGAAATGAAAATGTTAGTAAAAATAATAAAATTAACCGGAAGAAAAATAGCGATCTTTTTATATCTATATCATCGAATGAAAAAAAAATTATTGAATTAGAGAATCAAAATCACGAAGAAAAAGAATCCGAAGACCAAGGGGACTTTGGGTCAGTTTTCGCAAATCAAGAAAAAGATATTGAAGAAGATTATATAGAATTAGATATGAAAAAACATAGAAATAAAAAGCAAAACAAAAGTCATATGGAAGTAGAACTTGATTTCTTCCTAAAACGGTATTTATGTTTTCAATTAAGATGGAATGGTTCTTTAAATCACAAAATAATCAATAATATCAAAGTATATTGTCTCCTGCTTAGACTGACAAATCCACGAGAAATTATTATATCTTCTATTCAAAGGCAAGAAATAAGTTTGAATATTCTGATGGTTCAGAAGGATTTAACTCTTACGGAATTAATGAAAAAGGGAATATTGATTATCGAACCTGTTCGTCTGTCGGTAAAAAATGATGGACAATTTATTTTGTATCAAATGGTAGGTATCCTATTAGTTCATAAGAACAAACAACAAATTAATCAAAAATACAGAGAAAATTTTTATGTTGATAAAAAGAATTTTACCGAATCTATTGAAAGACATCAAAGTATAATTGGAAATAGAAACAAAAATGATTATGATTTACTTGTTCCTGAAAATATTTTATCCCCTAAACGTCGTAGAGAATTAAGAATTCTTTTCAATTTAAAAAATCAAAATGATATTCATATAAATACAGAAATTTTCAATGGTAATAACATAAAAAATTGTAGTCCCATTTTAGATAAAAGCAAACATTTTGATAGAGATAAAAAGAAACTAATTAAATTACAATTTTTTCTTTGGCCCAATTTTCGATTAGAAGATTTAGCTTGTATGAATCGTTATTGGTTCGATACTAATAATGCTAGTCGGTTCAGTATGGTAAGAATATATATATATCCGCGGTTGAAATTTTGATAAGGGTGCATTTTTCATATATCCCATAGCATATCTGATTTAGTATATGAAAACAAGGAGATGGGTACGTCATTCTTTTTCTTTTCCACTCCATATTCCATTCTGATACATGGAATTCAATTATGTATCAATTAGATCTAGAAACGAATCAATGGAATTTTTTTCTTTTCATATTAAGTAGAATTTTTTTCTCTTTTGTAAGCGAAGAAATATACCATCCTTTTGTATCTATAACCGAATAAAAAAAAAATTGGATTGATTAATGATAAATTGTATTTAACAAAATTTTGAATTACTAACAAAGTAAAGATTTTTGTTTATACCAAATTAAAATGAACTGACATTATTTTATTTAATAAATTTTTTATTATTACTGATCAATAAAAAAATATTTTAAACTTAATTAATAATTAATAATTAAAAAGGGAAGTGCTTGTTTTATGGTAAAAAATTCATTCATTTCAGTTATTTCACAAGAAGAAAAAGACGAAAACAAGGGATCTGTTGAATTTCAAATAGTAAGTTTCACTAATAAGATACGAAGACTTACTTCACATTTGGAATTGCATAGAAAAGACTATTTATCTCAGAGAGGTTTGCGAAAAATTCTAGGAAAACGACAACGACTCCTGTCTTATTTAGCAAAGAAAAATAGAGTACGTTATAAAGAATTAATTATCCTGTTGGATATTCGGGAATCAAAAACTCGTTAATTTTAAGAGTTTTTTTGAATTATTTGATTTATTAGATCTTGAGATGAACTTCTTTTTGTTTTCAGTAATTCATGGACGAATGGATCAAGGAAACCCTATGAATGTACCAGCTACACGAAAAGACCTTATGATAGTTAATATGGGTCCCCACCACCCATCAATGCATGGTGTTCTTCGCCTCATCGTTACTCTAGACGGGGAAGATGTTATTGACTGTGAACCAATATTAGGTTATTTACACAGAGGAATGGAAAAAATTGCGGAAAATCGAACAATTATACAATATTTGCCCTATGTAACACGTTGGGATTATTTGGCTACTATGTTCACAGAAGCAATAACAGTAAATGGTCCAGAACTGTTAGGAAATATTCAAGTGCCTAAAAGAGCTGGCTATATCAGAATAATTATGTTGGAATTGAGTCGTATAGCTTCTCATTTGTTATGGCTTGGTCCCTTTATGGCAGATATTGGTGCACAGACTCCTTTCTTCTATATTTTTAGAGAAAGAGAGTTAGTATATGATTTATTCGAAGCTGCCACTGGTATGAGAATGATGCATAATTTTTTTCGTATCGGGGGAGTAGCGTCTGATCTACCTCATGGTTGGATAGATAAATGTTTGGATTTTTGCGATTATTTTTTAACAGGAGTTACTGAATATCAAAAACTTATTACGCGAAATCCTATTTTTTTAGAACGAGTTGAGGGAGTAGGTATTGTTGGTACAGAGGAAGCAAAAAATTGGGGTTTATCGGGACCAATGCTACGAGCTTCCGGAGTACAATGGGATCTTCGTAAAGTTGATCATTATGAGTGTTACGACGAATTTGATTGGGAAATCCAGTGGCAAAAAGAAGGAGATTCCTTAGCTCGTTATTTAGTCCGAATTGGTGAAATGATGGAATCTATAAAAATTATTCAACAGGCTCTGGAAGGAATTCCGGGGGGGCCCTATGAGAATTTAGAAATCCGACGTTTTGATAGAGAAAGGGATTCGGAATGGAACGATTTCGAATATCGATTCATTAGTAAAAAAACTTCTCCTACTTTTGAATTACCGAAACAAGAACTTTATGTGAGAGTCGAAGCCCCAAAAGGAGAATTGGGAATTTTTCTGATAGGAGATCAGAGCGGTTTTCCTTGGAGATGGAAAATTCGTCCGCCGGGTTTTATCAATTTGCAAATTCTTCCTGAATTAGTTAAAAGAATGAAATTGGCCGATATTATGACAATACTAGGTAGTATAGATATCATTATGGGAGAAGTTGATCGTTGAAATGATAATTGATACAACAGAAATACAAGCTATCAATTCTTTTTCTAGATTAGAATCCTTAAACGAGGTCTATGGAATTATATGGGTGTTTGTCCCGATTTTTATTCTTGTATTGGGAATCACGATAGGCATACTAGTAATTGTATGGTTAGAAAGAGAAATATCTGCAGGGATACAACAACGTATTGGACCTGAATATGCCGGTCCTTTAGGAGTTCTTCAAGCTCTAGCGGATGGGACAAAACTACTTTTCAAAGAGAATCTTTTTCCATCTAGGGGGGATATTCGTTTATTCAGTATCGGACCATCCATAGCAGTCATATCAACTCTATTAAGCTATTCGGTAATTCCTTTTGGCTATCACCTTGTTTTAACTGATCTAAATATTGGTGTTTTTTTATGGATTGCCATTTCAAGTATTGCTCCCATCGGACTTCTTATGTCAGGATATGGATCAAATAATAAATATTCCTTTTTGGGTGGTTTACGAGCTGCTGCTCAATCGATTAGTTATGAAATACCATTAACTCTTTGTGTGTTATCCATATCTCTACGTGTGATTTGTTGAAATATAAACTTTTCCCTATTCCTTTCTTTTTATCTTTTTAGGAAGAAGGCGAAATTAATTGAATAGATATCTTCATTTTTTATTCATCGTTTGGGTTGATGAACTAAATTGGATAGTTATATGAGTGAAAGAAAACAACTTCTACATTTGCAGTAAAAAAATTGAGACTCATTTCCTATGTACAAGAGTAAAACAGAAATAAACATAAGAAAAGAAGAATGTTTGCCCCAAGATTGGTTGATTAGTCATCCTGGCTTGAAGCGGGCCCAAAATATCAACCTTATTGAGTTTTCACTATCATTTATATGTATTACCATAATGCTAACAGGTGATTAAGCAAAAATGAGTGGATGGTTAGGAACACCAAGATACACAAAGGATTAGTAAGAGAGATTAAAAAAATTATCTAAAAAGATATTTCGGTATAATATAAAAAAGTATATTAATTGGGGCTTTAACTTGGTAGAAATGATTAGGCAGTACTCCCCATGATTCCGATCCAGAGTATGCTCCTACCCACCGATTAAAGAAATAACTATCAGGAACGAAATAATCCTTTCCTTTTTTTTAATCCCCTTTTCTCTTTTTTTTTTTTTTCAGAAAGAAGAATAGGAACGAAAAAAAAAAAAAGAATCTAATTACAATAGAAAAAAAAATCAATCCTTTTTGTTCTTTTTTTATCGATATTCATAGAGATGGAATTCGTGTCATAATTCGGAATATCTAACTTTTTCGTAATCGAAAACGATAGAAAATATCTATTGGTATTTTTACAAAGAATATTTTACTTTTTACAAAGAGTATTTTATTGAAGGATTTAAGTTATTACTCAAGAAAGAAAAATTTAAATTATTAAAGGATGAGATCAATTCAGAAGTATTTTTTTAGTATTATAACAGATAGAATTTCATTGCTCGAATTTTGGAACGTCGATAGATTTTATTTTGATCCTATCTATTCTACAAATATATCAAAATAAATAATCTGATCTGATCCTTAAATTTATTTATGGCCTTCGAGGAGCCGTATGAGGTGAGAATTTCATGTACGGTTCTGTAATAGCGATGGGAACAGTGATGTTATCACCGACTATGATTATCTAATAGTTCAAGTACAGTTGATATAGTTGAGGCACAATCAAAATCTGGTTTTTGGGGGTGGAATTTGTGGCGTCAACCTATAGGATTTATCATTTTTTTTATTTCTTCTCTAGCAGAATGTGAGAGATTGCCTTTTGATTTACCAGAAGCAGAAGAAGAATTAGTAGCAGGTTATCAAACCGAATATTCGGGCATCAAATTTGGTTTATTTTATATTGCTTCCTATCTAAACTTATTAGTTTCTTCATTATTTGTAACAGTTCTTTACTTGGGCGGTTGGAATATCTCTATTCCGTATATATTCGTTCCTGAGCTTTTTGAAATAAAAAAAATAGGCGGAGTCTTTGGAACAACAATTGGTATCTTTATTACATTGGTTAAAACTTATTTGTTCTTGTTCATTCCTATCACAACAAGATGGACTTTACCTAGACTAAGAATGGACCAACTTTTAAATCTTGGATGGAAATTTCTTTTACCTATTTCTCTCGGTAATCTATTATTAACAACCTCTTTCCAACTTCTTTCACTATAAAAGAATATTTTTCTATATTCCTAACTTGTCTTCAAACAAGAGAAAAAAACAAACATAAAATTATTCATAAATATTTACGATATGTTTCCCATGGTAACTGGGTTCATGAATTATGGGCAACAAACCATACGAGCTGCAAGGTACATTGGTCAAGGTTTTATGATTACCTTATCTCATGCAAATCGTTTACCTGTAACTATTCAATATCCTTATGAAAAATTAATCACATCGGAGCGTTTCCGCGGTCGAATTCATTTTGAATTTGATAAATGCATTGCTTGTGAAGTATGTGTTCGTGTATGTCCTATAGATCTACCTGTTGTTGATTGGAAATTGGAAACTGACATTCGAAAGAAACGGTTGCTTAATTACAGTATTGATTTCGGAATCTGTATATTTTGTGGCAACTGTGTTGAGTATTGTCCGACAAATTGTTTATCGATGACTGAAGAATATGAGCTTTCTACTTATGATCGTCACGAATTGAATTATAATCAAATTGCTTTAGGTCGTTTACCAATGTCAGTAGTTGACGATTATACAATTCGAACAATTTTTAATTCAACTCAAAAAAAAATAGGTAAACCACTTTGATTGATTAAAAAGTACAATTATTAAACTCAAATTCTGTTTTGATCTAAAAGGATGAAAGGATGAAATGGGTTTTCTTTTATTTTTCTTGGTCAATAACTACAAAAATTACAAATTCCAACTATTGATTTGATTGATTGATGATAATTGCGTCGCGACTTAATTTGGATTGAAAATCTATTAATATATCTTTAATTCTATCCATAATTATTTCGAAAAAAAAAATTTAGAATGCCTTTTTGAGAAAGGATGAGATTAGTAGAATAGCTGTACATATAGTAATTAATTTACACTCCTTAGGGTTTAATTCAATTAAGAACTTATTATAAAAAAGTTTTCCTGGTCGGGTCAATAAGGTCATGAAAAAACAATTCAATTTTTTTTTTTATTTCTTATTTTACGTGCAATGGATTTGCCTGGACTAATTCATGATTTTCTTTTAGTCTTTCTAGGATTAGGTCTTATATTAGGAGGTCTAGGAGTGGTATTACTTACCAACCCAATTTATTCTGCCTTTTCGTTGGGATTGGTTCTTGTTTGTATATCTTTATTCTATATTTTATCAAACTCTCATTTTGTAGCTGCCGCACAGCTCCTTATTTATGTGGGAGCTATAAATGTTTTAATTATATTTGCCGTGATGTTCATGAATGGTTCAGAATATTACAAAGATTTTAATCTTTGGACTGTTGGAAGCGGGGTTACTTCTTTAGTTTGTACAAGTATTTTTGTTTCACTAATTACTATTCTTCCAGATACGTCATGGTATGGAATTATTTGGACTACAAGAACAAATCAGATTATAGAACAAGATTTGATAAGTAATGGTCAACAAATTGGAATTCATTTATCAACAGATTTTTTTCTTCCATTTGAATTCATTTCAATAATTCTTTTAGTTGCTTTGATAGGTGCGATTGCTGTGGCTCGTCAGTAAAAAATCTTTAGAATTAGTAATCGCAATCCAAATTAAACTTTGGTCTATGTTATCACATCTATTTTCCTTCAATTCTATTTAAAGATTTTTTATGTATAAATTCTTTTATTTGATCTATTATCCAAATATTTCTTTGATTTGTATTTGGGATATTCTTATTTTAGCCAATCCAATCTGTTGATGTTGAATTGTTGTTTATATTGAAATAAATCGAAATTGATAAGGAGTTGGTCAATGATGCTCGAACATGTACTTGTTTTGAGTGCCTATTTATTTTCTATTGGTATCTATGGATTGATCACGAGTCGAAATATGGTTAGAGCCCTTATGTGCCTTGAACTTATACTGAATGCAGTTAATCTAAATTTCGTAACATTTTCTGATTTTTTTGATAGCCGCCAATTAAAAGGAAATATTTTTTCCATTTTTGTTATAGCTATCGCAGCCGCTGAAGCAGCTATTGGACCAGCTATTGTTTCATCAATTTATCGTAATAGAAAATCAACCCGTATCAATCAATCGAATTTGTTGAATAAGTAGTATTAATCATATAGAATATAATTTTCATGTTCATTAATTCAAGTTGGCATATAAGATACGTAACTTATCTGATCATGTTTGCGAAAACGTAAAAAATTAAAGTATCTTGGTTTTTTCTCATGAGTCGATCCAGAATTGAATAGAAAATTTCTGGTAAATCATTGATTCGTCTGGTGTCTAAATATATGATGATTCATTTAGAAATTTACTAGATTGAAACTTTATGACGTTAAAAAAATTAGAAATCTAATGTCACATTCAGTAAAGATTTATGATACATGTATAGGGTGTACTCAATGTGTCCGAGCCTGCCCCACAGATGTATTAGAAATGATACCTTGGGATGGATGTAAATCCAAGCAAATTGCTTCTGCTCCAAGAACAGAGGACTGTGTCGGTTGTAAGAGATGTGAATCCGCCTGTCCAACGGATTTCTTGAGTGTTCGAGTTTATTTATGGCATGAAACAACTCGAAGCATGGGTCTAGCTTATTGATACTTTCTAGAAAACCCCACTTGAATACATTTGATTTTTTATTTACCGACACAAACCCGTACTCGAAAAAAAAAATAAAAAAAAAAAAAAATATTATGTTTTCGAGCACGGGTTTTTCTAGTCCAAGTGTATCTTGTCTTTACCATGAATTCTTTTCCTTGGTTAACAATATTTGTAGTTTTACCGATATCCGCGGGTTCCTTAATTTTCCTTTTCCCTCATAGAGGAAATAAAGTAATTAAGTGGTATACTATATTTATATGTGCCTTTGAACTCCTTTTAATGAATTATGTGTTCTCTTATTATTTCCAATTGGACGATCCATTAATCCAATTAACAGAAGATTATAAATGGATCCAATTTTTTGATTTTTACTGGAGATTGGGAATCGATGGATTTTCTTTAGGACCTATTTTACTGACAGGATTTATCACTACTTTAGCTACTTTAGCGGCTCGGCCAATTACTCGGGATTCTCGATTATTCCATTTTCTGATGTTAGCAATGTATAGTGGTCAAATAGGATTATTTTCTTCTCAAGATCTTTTACTTTTTTTTATCATGTGGGAGTTAGAATTAATTCCCGTTTATCTACTTCTATCCATGTGGGGGGGAAAGAAACGTCTGTATTCAGCTACAAAGTTTATTTTGTATACTGCGGGAGGTTCCGTTTTTTTATTAATGGGAGCTTTGGGTATCGCTTTATATGGTTCTAATGAACCGAGATTCCATTTTGAAACATCAGCTAATCAATCATATCCTGTGGCGCTAGAAATATTTTTCTATATTGGATTTCTTATTGCTTTTGCTGTCAAATCACCGATTATACCCTTACATACATGGTTACCAGACACCCATGGGGAAGCACATTATAGTACTTGTATGCTTCTAGCCGGAATCTTATTAAAAATGGGGGCATATGGATTGGTTCGAATCAATATGGAATTATTATCTCACGCTCATTCTATTTTTTCTCCCTGGTTGATAATAGTAGGCGTAATGCAAATAATCTATGCAGCTTCAACATCTCCTGGTCAACGAAATTTAAAAAAAAGAATAGCCTATTCTTCTGTATCTCATATGGGTTTCATAATTATAGGAATTTGCTCTATAAGTGATATGGGACTCAATGGAGCCATTTTACAAATAATATCACATGGATTTATTGGTGCCGCACTTTTTTTCTTGGCAGGAACGGGTTATGATAGAATACGTCGTGTTTATCTTGATGAAATGGGTGGAATGGCTACCTCAATGCCAAAAATATTCACGACATTCAGTATCTTATCACTAGCTTCCCTTGCATTACCAGGCATGAGCGGTTTTTTTGCGGAATTGATAGTATTTTTTGGAATAATTACCGGCCAAAAATATCTTTTAATGTCAAAAATATTAATTACTTTTGTAATGGCAGTTGGAATGATATTAACTCCTATTTATTTATTATCTATGTTACGCCAGATGTTCTATGGATATAAGCTGTTTAATGCCCCAAACTCTTCTTTTTTTGATTCTGGACCGCGGGAGTTATTTGTTTCGATCTCTATCCTTCTGCCTGTAATAGGTATTGGTATTTATCCGGATTTCGTTTTCTCATTATCAGTTGACAGGGTTGAAGCTATTCTATCTAATTATTTTTATAGATAGTTAGATAGTTTTTCTAAATAAAACAAAAAAAAAAGAAATCCTATGATTTTTAAAAATTAAAAATTGTTATGTTATACAATGAAAAAAACTTCTTTTTTCGTCTCTTAAATTTAAGTTAAAAAAAAAATGAATTGTAACCAAATTGGCATTTGTAAGAACTTTTTGAATCAAGTAATATAGTGATTCAAAAAGTTCTCAACGGCTTACCTAAAGCTTTTTGTATATACGCTTTGTTGTCCTATAGAGTTGCATTCGTCAAACCCTTTCTTCAATTCAATTAGATGCTAATTGTTAATGTAAATGAACCATAACTATGTAGTCCTATTCCTAATAAATTAACTCCAAAATAGCATATCCAAATTAGAAGAAAACCGATAGAAGCGACAATTGCGGAATTGAAACCCTCCAATTTTTTATTTGTTCGAATATGAAAAAAAATCGCGAATATGGTCCACGTAATAAATGCCCAAGTTTCTTTTGGGTCCCAATTCCAATATGATCCCCATGCTTCATTAGCCCAGACTGCTCCCGAAAGAATACCTATGGTTAAAAAGATAAACCCTATACTTATAATACGACAACCCCAGTCATCTAATTGTTGAATCAATTGAAACCTGTAATAATTCCTAGAAGAAAGAAAAGAAATATTTCTTAAAACATTCTTTCTTTCCGCCATATATTGTATCTCACTAAAGAAAAACGAATCGTTTAATAAATTATTGCTTTTATCAACAATTCTTATGATTTTTCGAAATGTGATTACTAGAAATGCTACTGAAAATAATGATCCACACAAAAGAGCTGCATAGCCCAATATCATCATACTTACGTGCATCATTAACCACTGAGATTGGAGAGCGGGCACTAAGATTTCGGATTGATGCATGTCAGTTAAAAGACCCGAAGTAGCAAACCCTTGGGTAAAAAAAGTACTTGGCGCGGTTATTGCGCTTAAAAAATTTTTATGTTTTTTAAAATACGGAACCATATGAATAATGGAAAAAGCCCATGAAAGAAAGATTAATGATTCATATAAATCACTTAATGGTAAATGTCCCAAAAAAATCCAACGAATAACTAATAATCCTGTTATACAGAAAAAAGTAGTTATCATGCCCTTTTCTGACGAATCATATAGTTCTACGAATTCATCGACTAATAAGGTTATCAAATGAATTGTAATTACAATTGACACGACTGAAAAAGATATATGCGTTAATATATGTTCTAAAGTCGAGAATATCATAAAAATAAAAAAAAGGGGGGGGCTCAATTATGAGGAATTGAAATCAAGAATTGAATTCATTATAGGATTTATTGTATCCTTTTGAAAATTACATACAGGATGTTATGCCGCCACTCGGACTCGAACCGAGATGCTCTAGCACTGCTTCCTAAGAGCAGCGTGTCTACCGATTTCACCATAGCGGCTTGCTCGAAATCATAATAATAAATTATTATTTAATCGTCGAGCTTAAAGGAATCAATTCAATGCAATATTTTTTAGGAAACATTAAAATTAATGAAGAAAAATTCATTTAATAATGAAAAAACAATCGAATTTTTTTGTTGGATTACAATTTGAATATTACATTCAATAGATTTATGGAAATATTTTATTGGTTAGGGTTTTTTTGTGGAGAGAATTTGTGTTAGGATTTAGTAACCAAATTGGGCATTGATCTGGACATATCATATAGCAAAAAAATTTCGAGTTCTGCTCCGTACTTTAAAAAAAAATCTTGTCTAATTTAATATATACCTTGATCCATTTTCTAGCCCAAGCATATGATTAAAGTAGATCATTCAAAGATTTGCTCTTTTATATTAAAATAGTATAAATATAAAAAAGACAAAACTTATGAATATTTATTATTGTGATTGTGACAAATGGATCGATGGGGAAAATAATAATCCCTATCCTGAAAATGATAAAATATCCTAATAATAAAAAGAAAGATAAAACTTTGTGTCTTCTCTTTTTTCTTTTTTTGCAAACAAAAAGAAAAAAAGTACTGTTTTTAGAATTCAGTAGGCAAAAGAATTCTTTATTCTACATATGATAAAAGATAAAAGCAAAAGAAAGGAGTTCGATTTAATTTTAATATTGATTAGTTCAAAACATTAAAAAAGAATGGAAATCCTTTATTTTTATAAATTTTCTATTTATATTATTAATATAAATAGAAAATAGAAAATAATAAACGAAATTAGACCTTTTCTCATGTCAAGTCAAATCAGATTATTCCAACCTTTAATCTTTTATTTGTTGCACAAAAAAACTTTTTGAATTACCTGTAGAAAGAGATTTCGCTAACGAAAAAGCTTTCAATACTGTCCAATATCCCTTTCTTTTCCAAATATTTTTTCGAATAAGCTTTTTTGATATAGAAGTGCGCTTTTTTGGAACTGCCATTCAAAAATAAAGGAGTTATTTATTGTTATAGTTGGATGTGAAAGACATTTATTGTTAAAAAAAAATAGTTCTTTACTAACTATTCATTGTCTATGTATTTAGTCTGTAAATTAAACTCTTTTCATAAATCATAAAAGAAGTCTATCCGCTTATTTTTTTATTTATATTTCTGTCTTTTTTGTCATATTATATGTATATATGCAATAAAATACATTAATAAAGTTTAAGAATCTAAAATTTATTTATCCTAATAAAAAACTTAAACTTTTTTTTCTAGTAATTTAATTGGTCAAACTCGATGAAAAAGTATATCTAATTGAAATTAAATTTTCAAATTCGAGCGAGACTATTAATTAATTTGTTAAAATTTAGAAAGTCCTATGTAAAAAAATTTTAGTAATTCTTTCCTTTTATCTTATGTAAAGGAAAGGTGTCAAATATAATAGTGTTTTCTACAAACATAATGAAAGGAAATAAATCCGTTCCAAAATGCACTAGTTAATGATTCTGAATAAAGGAACTAAAATAAAAATTTATTTATTTTATTGGAATTGGATACAGAAAGGATTCGGTAAAACCATCTTTTTTTTTATTATTCCTATCAAAATAAAAATACTACTTTTTTTAGAATTCTTTATTCTTTCTCTATGTATATACAAATTTGTAATTAGTAATTAATAAAATTAATAATAATAAATTAATTTAATAATAATAAATTTTTTTTTTATTTAGAATAAGTATTTTTTTCACTAGTATTTTTATTTGACCAATTCTAACTTTTTGATTTAAATATGTGAAGTATTTTAGAAAAATTCAGAATAATTAAGAATATAAAATTCGATTTAAGTTTTACATATTTTTTTTTTATTTTTTTTTTTTTTTTTTTATTATTATTGACTGACTTATTTAAAAAGATATAAGAGTCGATGAATCAGAAACAAGAAACAATTATATTTATTAATTAAAATTATTTATTAATTAAAAAAGTTTTTTATGGAACATATATATCAATATTCATGGATCATATCTTTCGTTACATTGCCAGTCCCTATGTTAATAGGAGTGGGACTCCTGCTTTTTCCGGCAGCAACAAAAAAACTGCGTCGTATGTGGGCTTTTCCAAGCGTTTTCTTGTTAAGTATAGTCATGATTTTTTCAATCGATTTGTCTATTCAGCAAATAAATAGTAGTTTTATTTATCAATATATATGGTCGTGGACTATTAATAATGATTTTTCTTTAGAATTCGGACACTTGATTGACCCACTTACTTCTATTTTGTCAGTATTAATTACTACAGTTGGTATTTTGGTTCTTTTTTATAGTGACAATTATATGTCTCATGATCAAGGTTATTTGAGATTTTTTGCTTATATGAGTTTTTTCACTACTTCAATGTTGGGATTAGTTACTAGTTCTAATTTGATACAAATTTATATTTTTTGGGAATTGGTTGGAGTGTGTTCTTATCTATTAATAGGTTTTTGGTTCACACGACCTATTGCATCGAATGCTTGTCAAAAAGCGTTTGTAACTAATCGTGTAGGGGATTTTGGTTTATTATTAGGGATTTTAGGTCTTTATTGGATAACGGGCAGTTTCGAATTTCGGGATTTGTTCAAAATCTTCAATAACTTGATTTATAATAATC